GTTAATGTAGCTTAAATTTTTACAAAGCAAGACACTGAAAATGTCTAGATGGGCATTATTGCCCCATCAACATAAAGGTTTGGTCCTGGCCTTTCTATTAGTTCTTAGCAAACTTACACATGCAAGCATCCGCATCCCAGTGAGAATGCCCTCCAAATCATTAAAGACTAAAAGGAGCGGGCATCAAGCACACTATACCAGTAGCTCATAACGCCTTGCTTAGCCACACCCCCACGGGATACAGCAGTGACAAGAATTAGGCTATGAACGAAAGTTTGACCTAGCCATGCTAATTAGGGTTGGTAAATTTCGTGCCAGCCACCGCGGTCATACGATTGACCCAAATTAATAGACACCCGGCGTAAAGAGTGTCAAAGAACAATATAAAAATAAAGTCAAACCTTAATTAAGCTGTAAAAAGCCATAATTAAAATTAAGTTAAACTACGAAAGTAACTTTACCATAAGCTGAGTACACGACAACTAAGACCCAAACTGGGATTAGATACCCCACTATGCTTAGTCGTAAACTTAAATAATCCTAAAACAAGATTATTCGCCAGAGTACTATCGGCAACAGCCCAAAACTCAAAGGACTTGGCGGTGCTTCATATCCTTCTAGAGGAGCCTGTTCTGTAAACGATAAACCACGATTAACCTCACCAATCCTTGCTACTTCAGTCTATATACCGCCATCTTCAGCAAACCCTAAAAAAGGAACGAAAGTAAGCACAACTACTGCACGTAAAAACGTTAGGTCAAGGTGTAACCTATGGATTGGGAAGAAATGGGCTACATTTTCTATAATAAGAATACCCCTTAAACTCACACGAAAGTTTTTATGAAACCTAAAAACTAAAGGAGGATTTAGCAGTAAATTAAGAATAGAATGCTTAATTGAATAAGGCCATGAAGCACGCACACACCGCCCGTCACCCTCCTCAAGTGCCATAGCAAAGTCCCAGATTGCTAACCCATACTAAGCAAGCGTACAAGAGGAGACAAGTCGTAACAAGGTAAGCATACCGGAAGGTGTGCTTGGATAAACAAGATGTAGCTTAAACAAAGCATCTAGTTTACACCTAGAAGATTCCACAACTCGTGCACATCTTGAACTATATCTAGCCCATACTCCTCCTCATCACTACTACTATAAGTCAGTCAAATAAAACATTTACCATACATCTAAAGTATAGGAGATAGAAATTTAATTATCAATGGCGCTATAGAGAAAGTACCGTAAGGGAAAGATGAAAGAATTATTAAAAGTAGAAAAAAGCAAAGTTTACCCCTTGTACCTTTTGCATAATGATTTAACTAGTAATAATTTAGCAAAGAGACCTTAAGTTAAATTACCCGAAACCAGACGAGCTACTTATGAGCAGTAACTAGAACAAACTCATCTATGTGGCAAAATAGTGAGAAGACTTATAAGTAGAGGTGAAAAGCCTAACGAGCCTGGTGATAGCTGGTTGTCCAAGAAAGGAATTTCAGTTCAACATTAAACAATACTAAAAACCATGTTAAGTTCCAACGTATGTTTAACTGTTAGTCTAAAAAGGTACAGCTTTTTAGAAATGGATACAACCTTTACTAGAGAGTAACATAAAACTTAAACCATAGTTGGCTTAAAAGCAGCCATCAATTAAGAAAGCGTTCAAGCTCGACAACAAAAACAAGTTTTAATTTCAACAATAAACAAAAAACTCCTAGCCTGACTATTGGACTAATCTATTTAATTATAGAAGAAATACTGTTAATATGAGTAACAAGAAAAATTTTCTCCTTGCACAAGCTTATATCAGTAACTGATAATATACTGATAGTTAACAACTAATAAATATAACCCAACACTAAACTATTTATTAATCGCACTGTTAATCCAACACAGGTGTGCACCAAGGAAAGATTAAAAAGAGTAAAAGGAACTCGGCAAACACAAACCCCGCCTGTTTACCAAAAACATCACCTCTAGCATAACTAGTATTAGAGGCACTGCCTGCCCAGTGACAATCGTTAAACGGCCGCGGTATCTTGACCGTGCAAAGGTAGCATAATCACTTGTTCTCTAAATAAGGACTTGTATGAATGGCCACACGAGGGTTTTACTGTCTCTTACTCTTAATCAGTGAAATTGACCTCCCCGTGAAGAGGCGGGGATAATACAATAAGACGAGAAGACCCTATGGAGCTTCAATTAATCAACTCAAAAAGCATAAAATAATACCACCAAGGGATAACAAAGCTTTAGATGAGCTGACAATTTCGGTTGGGGTGACCTCGGAGTATAAAAAACCCTCCGAGTGATTAAAACTTAGGCCTACTAGCCAAAGTATAATATCACTTATTGATCCAAAATTTTGATCAACGGAACAAGTTACCCTAGGGATAACAGCGCAATCCTATTCTAGAGTCCATATCGACAATAGGGTTTACGACCTCGATGTTGGATCAGGACATCCTAATGGTGCAGCAGCTATTAAGGGTTCGTTTGTTCAACGATTAAAGTCCTACGTGATCTGAGTTCAGACCGGAGTAATCCAGGTCGGTTTCTATCTATTACGCATTTCTCCCAGTACGAAAGGACAAGAGAAATAAGGCCAACTTTAAAAAAGCGCCTTCAAACAATTAGTGACCCAGTCTCAACCTAATAACCTAGCGCAAATATACCCTGCCCAAGATCAGGGCTTTGTTGAAGTGGCAGAGTACGGCAATTGCATAAAACTTAAGCTTTTATACCCAGAGGTTCAAATCCCCTCTTCAACAAATGTTTATAATTAACATTCTAACACTCATTCTCCCTATCCTCTTAGCTGTAGCATTCCTAACGTTAGTAGAACGTAAAATCCTAGGCTATATACAATTCCGAAAAGGACCAAATATCGTAGGCCCATACGGCTTACTACAACCCTTCGCCGACGCAATCAAACTATTCACTAAAGAACCATTACGACCAGCTACATCTTCAACTACCATATTTATAATTGCACCCGTACTTGCACTAGCCCTAGCTCTCACAATATGAGCTCCCCTACCCATACCACACCCACTCATCAACATAAACCTAGGAGTACTATTCATACTAGCAATATCAAGCCTAGCTGTCTACTCCATCTTATGATCCGGATGAGCTTCCAATTCAAAATACGCCCTAATTGGAGCTCTGCGAGCAGTAGCACAAACAATCTCATACGAAGTAACACTAGCTATTATTCTACTATCAGTACTTCTAATAAACGGCTCTTTCACTCTATCCACACTAAACACCACACAAGAAAAACTATGACTACTCTTTCCTTCATGACCACTAGCTATAATATGATTTATCTCCACCCTAGCAGAAACTAACCGAGCCCCCTTCGACCTTACAGAAGGAGAATCAGAACTCGTATCTGGCTTTAACGTAGAATACGCTGCTGGTCCTTTCGCCCTATTCTTCCTAGCAGAATATGCCAACATTATCATAATAAATATATTCACAACTATCTTATTTCTAGGAGCATTCCACAACCCCTACATACCAGAATTATGTACAATAAACCTAATTGTCAAGTCACTACTACTAACAATATCCTTCCTATGAATCCGAGCATCCTACCCCCGATTCCGATATGACCAACTAATACACCTTCTTTGAAAAAATTTTCTCCCACTGACACTAGCTCTCTGCATATGACACATCTCATTACCCATCATAACAGCAGGTATCCCACCCCAAACATAAAACAAGAAATATGTCTGACAAAAGAGTTACTTTGATAGAGTAAATAATAGAGGTTTAAGTCCTCTTATTTCTAGAACAATAGGAATCGAACCTACACTTAAGAATTCAAAATTCTTCGTGCTACCACACTACACCATAATCTACAGTAAGGTCAGCTAAATAAGCTACCGGGCCCATACCCCGGAAATGTTGGTTTATATCCTTCCCATACTAATTAACCCATTCGTCTCTATCACCCTACTAACAACCCTCATCCTAAGCACAACAATTGTCACCATTAGCTCCCATTGATTATTCGCCTGAATCGGACTAGAAATAAACATAATAGCTATCATCCCCATCATAATAAAAAAACCTAACCCCCGAGCCACAGAAGCCTCAGCCAAATACTTTCTAACACAGGCCACAGCGTCCTCATTACTTATACTAGCAATTATTATTAACCTAATACATTCTAGCCAATGAACCATTATAAAATTATTTAACCCAACAGCATCCATTCTAATAACAATAGCCCTAGCCATTAAACTAGGATTATCCCCTTTCCACTTTTGAGTACCAGAAGTCACACAAGGCATTCCCCTAAGCACAGGACTAATTCTACTTACATGACAAAAACTAGCACCTATCTCAATCCTTTACCAAATCTCACCATCAATCAACCTACACCTAATAATCACTATGTCCTTTCTATCAATTCTAATTGGAGGTTGAGGTGGACTAAACCAAACACAACTCCGAAAAATTATAGCCTACTCATCAATTGCCCACATAGGATGAATAACTGCTATTTTACTATACAACCCAGCTCTTACTCTACTAAACCTATTAATTTATATTGTAATAACCTTTACTATATTTATATTACTCATTCAAAACTCTACTACTACCACACTGCTACTATCCCAAACATGAAATACAATACCCATTATAACAACTTTTACCATACTCACTCTACTATCCATAGGAGGTCTTCCTCCACTCACAGGCTTTATACCTAAATGAATAATTATTCAAGAACTAACAAAAAACGACACTCTCATCCTACCCACCCTCATAGCCATCACAGCTCTACTCAATCTATACTTTTATATACGCCTTACCTACTCTACAGCATTAACCCTATTTCCCTCCACCAATAACATAAAAATAAAATGACAATTCTACCCTACAAAACAAATAACCCTCCTACCAACAGCAATCGTACTATCCACAATACTCCTACCCCTCACACCAGCATTCTTTATCCTACTATAGGGGTTTAGGTTAAACAAGACCAAGAGCCTTCAAAGCCCTAAGCAAGTATAATTTTACTTAACCCCTGCCCAATAAGGATTGCAAGACTATATCTTACATCAATTGAATGCAAATCAAACACTTTAATTAAGCTAAATCCTCACTAGATTGGAGGGATACATTTCCCACGAACTTTTAGTTAACAGCTAAATACCCTAGTAAACTGGCTTCAATCTACTTCTCCCGCCGCGAGAAAAAAAAGGCGGGAGAAGTCCCGGCAGGATTGAAGCTGCTTCTTTGAATTTGCAATTCAAAATGATCATTCACTACAGGACTTGGTAAAAAGAGGACTTTACCTCTGTCTTTAGATTTACAGTCTAATGCCTACTCGACCATTTTACCTATGTTCATAAACCGATGACTATTCTCTACCAATCACAAAGACATCGGTACCCTATATTTACTATTTGGCGCTTGAGCAGGAATAGTAGGTACCGGTCTAAGTTTGTTGATTCGTGCTGAATTAGGTCAACCTGGCACGCTTATCGGAGACGACCAGCTTTATAATGTTCTAGTGACAGCTCATGCCTTCGTAATAATTTTCTTTATAGTTATACCTATCATAATTGGAGGTTTTGGGAACTGATTAGTCCCCTTAATAATCGGAGCTCCTGACATAGCATTCCCTCGTCTAAACAACATAAGCTTCTGACTACTCCCCCCTTCCTTTCTACTACTAATAGCATCTTCAATAATTGAGGCCGGCGCAGGTACAGGCTGAACTGTTTACCCTCCTCTAGCCGGAAATCTGGCACATGCAGGAGCCTCAGTAGACCTTACTATTTTCTCTCTACATTTAGCCGGTGCATCTTCAATCCTTGGAGCTATTAACTTCATCACAACTATCATTAATATAAAACCACCCGCTATAACTCAATACCAAACACCCCTCTTCGTCTGATCAGTCCTAGTCACAGCAGTCTTACTTTTACTATCATTACCTGTTCTAGCAGCCGGAATTACTATACTACTAACCGATCGAAATCTAAACACAACCTTTTTCGACCCGGCAGGAGGAGGTGACCCAATCTTATACCAACACTTATTCTGATTTTTTGGCCATCCTGAAGTATATATTTTAATTCTACCCGGCTTTGGAATAATTTCACACATCGTTACTTATTATTCAGGGAAAAAAGAACCTTTTGGGTATATGGGAATAGTATGGGCTATAGTTTCTATTGGTTTCCTAGGTTTCATTGTATGAGCTCATCATATGTTCACAGTTGGAATAGACGTGGACACACGAGCATATTTTACATCAGCTACTATAATTATCGCAATTCCCACAGGAGTAAAAGTTTTCAGTTGACTAGCAACACTTCACGGAGGAAATATTAAATGATCTCCTGCCCTAATATGAGCTCTAGGCTTTATCTTCTTATTCACAGTAGGAGGTCTAACCGGCATCATCCTAGCTAACTCATCCCTAGATATCATCCTTCATGACACCTATTATGTAGTTGCTCATTTTCACTACGTGCTTTCAATAGGAGCTGTCTTTGCCATCATAGGAGGCTTCGTTCACTGATTCCCACTATTTTCAGGGTATACACTCAATCCAACATGAACAAAAATTCAATTCGTAATTATATTTGTAGGTGTAAATATGACATTCTTCCCACAACACTTCCTAGGCCTATCTGGAATGCCTCGCCGATATTCTGACTATCCAGATGCTTACACAACATGAAACACCATTTCATCAATAGGCTCATTTATTTCACTAACAGCAGTTATACTAATAATCTTCATTATCTGAGAAGCATTCGCATCTAAACGAGAAGTATTAGCGGTAGACCTCACTTCCACAAACCTTGAATGACTAAACGGGTGTCCTCCACCATATCACACATTCGAAGAACCAGTATACGTCAACTTAAAATATTCAAGAAAGGAAGGAATCGAACCCCCTCTAATCGGTTTCAAGCCAACATCATAACCATTATGTCTTTCTTTATGAACGAGATATTAGTAAAGTCTTACGTAACTTTGTCAAAGTTAAATCACAAGTGAAAATCCTGTATATCTCCATGGCTTATCCCTTTCAACTAGGCTTACAAGACGCAGCATCACCCGTTATAGAAGAACTTCTACAATTTCATGACCATGCATTGATGATCGTCTTCTTAATTAGCTCCTTAGTTCTTTATATCATTACACTAATACTAACAACCAAACTAACTCACACTAGTACAATAGACGCTCAAGAAGTGGAGACTATTTGAACCGTCCTCCCAGCCGTTATTCTAATTATAATCGCCCTGCCTTCTCTACGAATTCTCTACATAATAGACGAAATTAATAACCCCTCTCTTACCGTAAAAACAATAGGACATCAATGATACTGAAGCTATGAATATACCGACTACGAAGACCTAAACTTTGACTCATACATAATTCCAACCTCAGATCTAAAACCAGGCGAACTACGATTACTAGAAGTAGATAATCGAATGGTTCTACCTATACAAATGACAATTCGAATATTAGTCTCCTCAGAAGATGTATTACACTCATGAGCTGTCCCTTCCCTAGGCCTAAAAACAGACGCAATTCCTGGTCGCCTGAACCAAACAACCCTAATATCAACACGACCTGGTCTGTTCTATGGACAATGCTCAGAAATTTGCGGCTCTAATCATAGCTTTATACCAATCGTTCTCGAACTAGTACCTTTAGAGAATTTTGAAAAATGATCTGCATCCATATTATAATTTCACTAAGAAGCTAAACTAGCGTTAACCTTTTAAGTTAAAGATTGAGAGTTATAAACTCCCCTTAGTGATATGCCACAACTAGATACATCAACATGGCTCCTTACCATTCTCTCTATAATCTTCACCCTGTTTGCACTACTTCAACTGAAAATTTCAAAGCACTTTTACTCTCCTTCCCCTAAACCAGTAGACACCAAACTACAAAAACAACAAACCCCTTGAAACCATACATGAACGAAAATCTATTTGCCTCTTTCATAATCCCAGTTATATTAGGTATTCCCATTACTACCCTAATTATTATATTTCCCACCATGCTATTTCCAACACCAAATCGATTAATCAATAACCGCATGATCGCTATCCAACAATGACTTACTAAACTCACATCAAAACAGCTAATAATTACACATAGCCCCAAAGGACAAACCTGATCTCTAATACTCATCTCACTTTTCCTTTTTATCGCTTCCACAAATCTTCTTGGAATATTACCTCACTCATTCACACCTACTACTCAACTCTCTATAAACTTAGGTATAGCTATTCCATTATGAGCTGGCACCGTCTTTACCGGCTTCCGTAATAAGACAAAAGTATCTCTAGCTCACCTTTTACCACTAGGCACACCCACTTTCCTAATTCCTATGTTGGTAATAATCGAAACTATTAGCCTATTCATTCAACCCATAGCCCTAGCAGTGCGGCTAACAGCGAATATCACAGCAGGTCACCTACTACTACATCTAATTGGAAGCGCAACCCTTGCATTAATAAGCATTAGTCTATTCACAGCTCTCATCACATTTATTATTCTCACCCTATTAATCATCCTTGAATTCGCTGTAGCTCTGATCCAAGCCTACGTATTCACCCTACTAGTAAGCCTATACTTGCAAGACAATACATAATGACCCACCAAACCCACTCATATCACATAGTAAATCCCAGTCCTTGACCACTCACAGGAGCTCTCTCAGCATTCCTCATAACATCAGGCCTAATCATATGATTCCATTTCAACTCAATAATTTTACTAACCCTAAGTTTTTTAACAAATATCTTAACAATATACCAATGATGACGAGACATCATCCGAGAAAGTACTTTCCAGGGTCACCACACACCAACCGTTCAAAAAGGACTTCGATATGGCATAATCCTATTTATCTTATCAGAAGTCCTATTCTTTACAGGCTTTTTCTGAGCCTTTTATCACTCAAGCCTTGCCCCTACTCCTGAACTAGGAGGCTCCTGACCACCAACAGGTATCCATCCCCTAAACCCACTAGAAGTCCCACTCCTCAATACTTCTGTACTATTAGCTTCTGGTGTATCTATTACTTGAGCCCACCATAGTCTCATAGAAGGTAACCGCAAACATATACTCCAAGCTCTCTTCATTACAATCATACTCGGTCTCTATTTCACCCTACTCCAAGCATCAGAATACTATGAAGCCCCATTTACAATCTCAGATGGAGTTTACGGCTCTACTTTCTTCGTAGCCACAGGCTTCCACGGACTACATGTCATCATCGGATCCACCTTCCTTATCGTCTGCTTCATACGTCAAATAATATTCCACTTCACATCAAATCACCACTTTGGCTTCGAAGCCGCTGCTTGATATTGACATTTCGTAGATGTTGTATGATTATTCCTCTATGTATCAATCTATTGATGAGGCTCATAGTCCTTTTAGTATTAATAAGTACAACTGACTTCCAATCAGTTAGTTTCGGTACACCCCGAAAAAGAACAATAAACCTTCTATTAACATTATTAACAAATACAACCCTAGCCCTACTACTTATACTTGTTGCCTTTTGACTCCCCCAACTAAATACCTATGCAGAAAAAACTAGCCCTTATGAGTGTGGCTTTGATCCAATAGGATCTGCTCGCCTACCCTTCTCCATAAAATTCTTCTTAGTTGCAATTACTTTCCTTTTATTTGACCTAGAAATTGCTCTCCTACTTCCCTTACCTTGAGCAATCCAAACAAATAATTTAACAACAATACTTCTTATGGCCTTATTCCTAATCTCCCTACTAGCAGCTAGCCTAGCCTATGAATGAACCCAAAAAGGCCTAGAATGAGATAAATATGGTACTTAGTTTAAAGTAAAACAAGTGGTTTCGACCCATTAGACTGTGATCTAAACTCACAAGTACCAAATGTCTCTAGTCCACATTAATATTCTAGTTGCCTTTACAGTATCCCTCACAGGCTTATTAATGTACCGATCCCACCTAATATCCGCATTATTATGTCTAGAAGGCATAGTATTATCATTATTCATCTTGGCAACCCTTACAATCCTAAATACACATTTTACCTTAGCCAATATGATACCAATCATTCTCCTAGTATTTGCAGCCTGCGAGGCAGCTATTGGACTAGCCTTACTAGTCATAGTCTCCAACACATATGGTACTGACTACGTACAAAACCTTAACCTCCTCCAATGCTAAAATTTATTATTCCTACTATTATGCTCATACCCCTGACTTGATTATCAAAGAGCAACTTTATCTGAATCAATACTACAACCCATAGCTTATTAATTAGCTTTACAAGTTTACTCTTACTTAATCAATTTAACGATAATAGCCTTAATTACTCTTTAACATTCTTCTCTGACCCCCTTTCTGCACCACTCTTAATACTAACAATATGACTTCTCCCCCTAATACTAATAGCAAGTCAATCTCACCTTCTAAAAGAACCACTTGCCCGAAAAAAACTCTACATTACAATACTAGTCATACTTCAAGTCCTCCTAATTATAACCTTCACTGCTATAGAACTAATTATATTTTATATTATATTTGAAGCCACATTAATTCCTACCCTCATCATCATCACCCGTTGAGGCAACCAAACAGAACGACTTAACGCAGGACTCTATTTCTTATTCTATACACTCATAGGATCCCTCCCCTTACTAGTAGCATTAACATACTTACAAAACACAGTAGGCTCCTTAAACTTCCTATTATTACAGTACTGAGCTCAACCATTATCAACCTCCTGATCTAACACTTTTATATGGCTAGCTTGCATAATAGCCTTTCTAGTAAAGATACCCCTTTATGGACTACATCTTTGACTACCCAAAGCACATGTAGAAGCCCCCATTGCAGGCTCAATAGTCCTTGCAGCCGTACTACTAAAACTCGGAGGCTATGGAATACTACGAATCACATCAATTCTTAACCCCCTAACAGAACACATAGCATACCCTTTCCTTGTATTATCCCTATGGGGAATAATCATAACCAGTTCTATTTGCCTACGCCAAACAGACCTAAAATCACTAATCGCATACTCCTCAGTCAGCCACATAGCACTCGTCATCGCAGCTGTCCTTATCCAAACCCCTTGAAGTTACATAGGAGCTACCGCCTTAATAATTGCCCACGGCCTTACATCCTCCATACTATTCTGCCTAGCAAACTCAAATTATGAACGCATTCACAGCCGAACTATAATCCTAGCACGAGGCCTACAAATCTTTTTTCCACTAATAGCTACTTGATGACTATTAGCATGCTTAACAAACCTTGCCCTACCTCCTACCATTAACCTAATCGGAGAATTGCTCGTAATTATATCAACCTTCTCATGATCAAACCTTACTATTATCCTTATAGGAGTAAATATTGTAATCACAGCCCTCTACTCCCTATACATACTAATCATAACACAACGTGGCAAACACACACACCATATTAACAATCTCACCCCTACTTTTACACGAGAACATGCCTTAATAGCTCTACACATTATCCCTCTCCTACTCCTATCACTAAACCCTAAAATCATCCTAGGTCCTCTTTATTGTAAGTATAGTTTAAAAAAACCATTAGTTTGTGAAACTAAAAACAGAAGATAAGACCTTCTTACTTACCGAAAAAGAATTGCAAGAACTGCTAATTCATGCGTTCCACACTTAACAATGTGGCTTTTTCAAGCTTTTAAAGGATAGTAGTTATCCATTGGTCTTAGGAACCAAAAAATTGGTGCAACTCCAAATAAAAGTAATAAACTTATTTACTTCTTCCACCCTACTCACACTACTTATACTAATAGCCCCTATCATAGCATCTAGCACAGACTTCTACAAAAATAATAAATACCAACATTATGTAAAAAACATAACCCTCTTTGCTTTCATCACCAGCCTGATCCCAATAACAATATTTATCCACACAAACCAAGAAATGCTTATCTCAAACTGACACTGAATTACCATCCACACTCTTAAATTAACACTCAGCTTTAAAATAGACTACTTTTCACTTATATTCATGCCCGTAGCACTATTCATTACATGATCTATCATAGAATTTTCAATATGATATATGCACTCCGACCCCTACATCAACCAATTCTTCAAATATTTACTCATCTTCCTCATCACCATACTTATCCTTGTCACAGCTAACAACCTCTTCCAATTATTTATTGGATGAGAGGGAGTAGGTATCATATCCTTCCTATTAATTGGCTGATGATTCGGACGAACAGATGCTAACACAGCTGCCCTTCAAGCAATCCTATATAACCGTATCGGAGACATTGGATTCCTTCTATCCATAGCCTGATTCCTACATAATACAAATGCATGAGACCTACAACAAATCTTCACACTTAACCAAAACCCCCCAATCCTCCCTCTCATAGGAATTACATTAGCCGCAGCTGGAAAATCAGCCCAATTTGGTCTACACCCCTGACTACCCTCAGCAATAGAAGGCCCCACTCCAGTCTCAGCCCTACTCCACTCAAGCACAATAGTCGTAGCAGGAATTTTCTTACTTATCCGCTTCTACCCTCTAACAGAAAATAATAAATTTATTCAAACAATAATACTTTCTCTAGGCGCCCTTACCACCCTATTCACAGCTATCTGTGCCTTAACCCAAAATGACATCAAAAAAATCATTGCTTTCTCCACCTCTAGCCAGCTCGGCTTAATAATAGTGACACTAGGCCTCAACCAACCACACCTAGCATTCCTACATATTTGCACACACGCTTTCTTCAAGGCTATATTGTTCCTATGTTCCGGCTCTATCATCCACAACCTAAATAATGAACAAGATATCCGAAAAATAGGAGGATTGTACAAAATCCTCCCCTTCACCACAACTGCCCTAATCATCGGCTGTTTCGCACTAACAGGAATACCATTCCTCACAGGATTCTATTCTAAAGACCTTATCATTGAAGCCGCCACTTCGTCTTATACCAACGCCTGAGCCCTATTACTAACACTAATTGCCACCTCTATAACAGCTATCTACAGCACTCGTATCATTTTCTTTACTCTACTAGAACAACCCCGCTTCCCTCCTCTCATAAATATTAACGAAAATAACCCCATACTAATCAATCCTATTAAACGCCTATTAATCGGAAGTATCTTTGCCGGATTCATCCTCTCCAACAGCATACCCCCAATAAACATTCCCCTAATGACTATGCCCCTATATCTAAAACTAACAGCCCTCATAGTAACAATTCTAGGCTTTATTCTTGCATTTGAAATTAACAATTACTCAAAAAACCTAAAATATCCCTACTCATCAGACTCTACTAAATTTTCTACTCTATTAGGTTACTTCCCTACAATCATACATCGCTTACCCCCTCATCTAGTTCTAACAATAAGCCAAAAATTCGCAACCTCCTTATTAGACCTAACCTGAACAGAAACAATTCTACCAAAAACAACAGCTCTCATTCAACTAAAAGCCTCCACACTAACTTCAAACCAAAAAGGACTTATCAAACTCTACTTCCTATCTTTCCTCATTACTATAATTCTCAGCATACTACTATTTAATTACCCCGAGTAATCTCCATAATAACCACTACACCAATAAACAGAGATCACCCAGTAACAATAACCAATCAAGTACCATAACTGTACAACGCAGCAATCCCCATAGCTTCCTCACTAAAAAATCCAGAGTCCCCTGTATCATAAATAACTCAATCTCCCAACCCATTAAACTCAAATACAATATTCACTTTTCCACCCTCTAAAACATACAATACCACTAATAACTCTAACACTAAACCCAAAACAAATCCCCCAAGTACAACTTTATTAGAAACCCAAACCTCAGGATACTGTTCAGTAGCCATAGCCGTTGTATAACCAAACACAACTAATATCCCTCCCAAATAAATTAAAAATACCATTAAACCTAAAAATGAGCCCCCAAAACTAAAAACAATTCCACATCCCATAGCACCACCCACAATCAACCCTAAACCACCATAAATCGGCGAAGGTTTCGAAGAAACCCCGACAAGACTAATTACAAAAATAGTGCTCATAATAAAAACAATATATATTGCCATTATTCTCACATGGACTCCAACCATGACCAATGACATGAAAAATCATCGTTGTAATTCAACTACAAGAACCCTAATGACCAACATCCGAAAAACACACCCACTAATAAAAATCCTCAATGACGCATTCATTGATCTACCCACTCCATCTAATATCTCCTCTTGATGAAATTTTGGTTCCTTACTAGGCCTCTGCCTAATCATACAAATCCTAACAGGATTATTTCTAGCAATACATTACACGCCAGACACCTCAACTGCTTTCTCATCAGTCGCACATATCTGCCGAGACGTCAACTATGGCTGATTCATCCGCTATTTACATGCAAACGGAGCCTCCATATTCTTCATCTGTCTATACGCCCACATTGGACGTGGCCTATACTATGGCTCTTATATATTCCAAGAAACATGAAACATTGGTGTACTCTTACTACTAACAGTCATAGCCACTGCATTCGTAGGCTACGTCCTGCCCTGAGGACAAATATCATTCTGAGGCGCAACCGTCATCACCAACCTCTTATCAGCAATCCCTTATATTGGCACTACCTTAGTCGAATGAATCTGAGGTGGATTCTCCGTAGACAAAGCAACATTAACACGCTTTTTCGCTTTCCACTTTATCCTCCCGTTCATCATCACAGCATTAGCAGCCGTTCACCTGCTATTCCTACACGAAACAGGATCCAATAACCCCACAGGAATCCCATCCAATATAGACATAATCCCATTCCACCCTTATTATACAATCAAAGACATCCTAGGTGCCTTACTCCTAATCCTAACCCTACTAACACTAACCCTATTCACCCCCGACCTACTAGGAGACCCTGACAATTATACCCCAGCAAATCCACTAAGCACCCCTGCACACATCAAACCAGAATGATACTTTCTATTCGCATACGCAATCTTACGATCAATCCCTAATAAACTTGGAGGAGTCCTAGCACTACTACTTTCCATCCTTGTCCTAATCTTTATCCCAATACTTCAAACATCCAAACAACGAAGCATAATATTCCGACCCTTCAGCCAACTCTTATTTTGAACCCTAATCGCTGACCTCTTAACCTTAACATGAATTGGAGGCCAACCCGTAGAACACCCATATATCATTGTAGGCCAATTAGCATCTATTCTATATTTCCTCCTAATCCTAGTGCTAATACCAACAGCCGGCCTTATTGAAAATAAACTCCTAAAATGAAGAGTCTTTGTAGTATAACAAAATACCTCGGTCTTGTAAACCGGAAAAGGAGAACCCCATTCCTCCCTAAGACTCAAGGAAGAGACATTAAACCTCACCACCAACACCCAAAGCTGGAATTCTACATAAACTATTCCTTGAAAAAAGCTTATTGTACAATTACCACAACATCACAGTACTACGTCAGTATTAAAAGTAATTTGTTTTAAAAACATTTTACTGTACATATTACATACACATACACATGTACATACTAATATTTAGTCTCTCCTTGTAAATATTCATATATACATGCTATGTATTATCGTGCATTCATTTATTTTCCATACGATAAGTTAAAGCCCGTATTAATTATCATTAATTTTACATATTACATAATATGCATGCTCTTACATATTATATATCCCCTTCAATTTCATTCCCATTATATCCTATGGTCGCTCCATTAGATCACGAGCTTAATCACCATGCCGCGTGAAACCAGCAACCCGCTCGGCAGGGATCCCTCTTCTCGCACCGGGCCCATATCTCGTGGGGGTAGCTAATAATGATCTTTATAAGACATCTGGTTCTTACTTCAGGACCATTTTAACTTAAAATCGCCCACTCGTTCCCCTTAAATAAGACATCTCGATGGACTTATGACTAATCAGCCCATGCCTAACATAACTGAGGTTTCATACATTTGGTATTTTTTAATTTTTGGGGGGGAGCTTGCACCGACTCAGCTATGGCCTTAGGAAGGCCCCGTCACAGTCAAATAAATTGTAGCTGGACCTGTGTGTATTTTTGATTGGACTAGCACAACCAACAGGTGTTATTTAATTAATGGTTACAGGACATAGTACTTTACTATTCCCCCCGGACTTAAAAAACCCTATCTCACAGAGGTTTTAACCCCCCTTCCCCCTTACAAAACTAATCCTCTGCTTTAATATTCACCACCCCCCTACAGTGCTTCGTCCCTAGATCTACGCGCATTTTTTTTAATAAATCAATACTAAATCTGACACAAGCCCCATAATGAAATCATACAAATAATTTCCCACTCCACG